CCTTGGCACAGATCTAAGCCACGGTCCTCTCATATAGATCGAATGAAAAAGAAAGGGCAAAAAGATGATTTTTGTTTTTTAACAGTTTGGGGAATAGAAGCTGAACTTCCTTTTGGTTCTCCCCGAAAATGTCCTTCCTTTTTTGAACCCATTTTTAAGAAACTCCAAAAAAAAATTGGAAAATGGAAAAAGAAGTCTTTTCTAGTTCTAAAAATTTTAAAAGAAAGAACAAAATTTAGAAATATCTCAAAAAAAACAAAAAAATGGATTATCAAAGGCATTTTCTTTTTAAAAAAAATAATAAAAGAACTCTCAAAAGTAAATTCAATTCTATTATTTAGATTGAGAAAAGTATATAAATCAAGCGAAACTAAAAAAGAAAAAGATTCTATAATCTGCAATCAGATAATTCATAAATCCTTTAGCCGAATTCAATCTACATATTGGACAAATTTTTTACTGACAGAAAAAAAAATTAAGGATCTGACTGATAGAACAAGCACAATCAGAAATCAAATAAAAAGAATTCCAAAAGAGAAAAAAAAAGTGACTCCAGAAATAAATATTAGTCTTAATAAAACTAGTTATAATGCTAAAAGATTCGAATCACCAAAAAATATTTGGCAAATATTAAAAAGAAGAAATGCTCGATTAATCCGTAAATTACATTATTTTATAAAATTTTTCAATGAAAGGATATACATAGATATCATTCTATCTATCATTAATATTCCCAGAATTAATATACAACTTTTTCTTGAATCAAGAAAAAAAATTATTGATAAATCCATTTACAATAATAAAACAAATCAAAAAAGTATTAATAAAAAAAATCAAAATAGAATTCACTTTATTTCGACTATAAAAAAGTCACTTTATAATATTAGTAATAAGAATTCACAGAATTTTTTTGACTTATCCTTCCTGTCACAAGCATATGTATTTTACAAAATATCACAAACACAAGTTCTTAACTTGTATAAGTTAAGATCTATTCTTCAATATCACGGAACATCTTTTTTTCTTAAGACTTCAATAAAAGATTCTTTTAGAAAACAAGGAATAATTCATTCTGAATTAAGACATAAGAAACTTCGGAATCCTGGAATAAATCGATGGAAAACCTGGTTAAGAGGTCATTATCAATACCATTTATCTCAGATTAGATGGTCTAGATTAATAGCACAAAAATGGCGAAATAGAATCAATCAATGTCGTACAATTCAAAATAAAGATTTAAACAAAGAGAATTCATATGAAAAAGACCAATTAATTCATTACAAAAAACAAAATGATTACGAAGTTTATTCATTACCAAATCAAAAAGAGAATTTTCAAAAATACTATAGATATAATCTTTTATCTTCTAGATCTATTAATTATGAAAATAAGAGGGACCCATATATTTATGGATCACCATTCCAAGTAAATAAGAATCAAGAGAGTTCTTATAATTACAACACACATAAAGGCAAATTTTTTGATATACTAGGGGATATTACTAGCAAAAATTATCTAGGAAAAAGTGATATTATGTATATGGAAAAAAATCCGGATCGAAAATATTTTGATTGGAAAATTATCCATTTTTGTCTTAAAAAGAAAATCGATACTGAGGCCTGGATCAAGATCGATACCAACAATAATAAAAATACTAAGACCGGGACTAATAATTATCAAATAATTGATAAAATTGATAAAAAAGATCTTTTTTATCTTACGATTCATCAAAATCAAGAAATCAATTCACCCAATCAAAAAAAGATCTTTTTTGATTGGATGGGAATGAATGAAGAAATACTAAGTCGTCCTATATCGAATCTGGAACTTTGGTTCTTCCCAGAATTTGTACTACTTTATAATGCATATAAAATGAAACCGTGGTTTATACCAAGGAAATTGCTTTTTTTTTATTTTAATATAAATGAAAATTTTAGTGAAAATAAAAACATTAATAGAAAGCAAAAAGGGGCTATACCCTCGAATGAAAAAAAAAAAATGGAATTAAAGAATCAAAATCAAAAAGAAAAAGAATCTGCAGGCCAAAGAGATCTTAGATCAAATGCACAAAACCGAGGAAATCTTGTATCTGTTTTCTCAAACGAACAAAAAGATATTGAAGAATATTATTTGGAATCAAACATGAAAAAACATAAAAAGAAAAAACAATACAAGAGCAATACAGAAGCAGAACTCGATTTCTTCCTGAAAAAGTATTTACTTTTTCAATTGAGATGGGATGATGCTTTGAATCAAAGAATGATCAATAATATCAAAGTATATTGTCTCCTGCTTAGACTGAGAAACCCAAGAAAAATTACTATATCCTCTATTCAAAGGAGAGAAATGAATCTGGATATAATGCTGATTCAGAAGAATTTAACTCTTACAGAATTGATGAAAAGGGGGATATTGATTATTGAACCCCTTCGTCTGTCTGTAAAAAATGATGGACAGTTTATTATGTATCAAACCATAGGTATTTCATTAGTTCATAAGA